AAGGCTAAAAGAAAAAAGAACAGGGGTATGACGGGCATAATATCTATGATGGGATTTAAAAAAGCATAGGCTTCGGGTAATTTGGCAAAGAAAAGACTAGTTGGATAAAGGACAGAATTAAGACAGATACAGATTAAACTAAAGAGATTAAGCATAGCAGACATTTTTTTCTGGGCGATAATTGCAATTTGATTGAGTTCTTGAGATAAGGAAAACGGAAGAAAGTAAGGTAAACAAAAAAATCTTTCTTTTTCTTTGAACCCGCCCAATCAAAAATCTTCCAACTCTCAAAGGCGAATAGAAGAAATCATATTTTCGTCTACTATTTTAATTACATTCTCTCTAATGATCAAGAAATTCAGTCCAACTGTATACCTACACGGGTCAAATTTCTAGCACAAACCTAGAATCTAAATAGTTTTAGTATTTCTTCTCTAGAATCTCTTAGCCTGAAATTGTCACTAAAGATTTGGGCAGGTATTGAAACTAGTCTAGAAATCTACTGTGGATTATCTAAAGAAAATCAACGTGACATGTCTAGATAACTTGACAAGAGCTCTTTTGTTTACTAGTATATATATACCCCAAACAATGGGGCGTCGCCAAGTGGTAAGGCGGCGGGTTTTGATCCCGGTATTCGAAGGTTCGATCCCTTCCGTCCCAATCAAAATCAATTCCATTGGAAAATTTTCGTGAAAGATATTTTACTCATTACTAAAGGCCTTTGCTCGCGGACATTTCATTGAAATTGGAGAATTTTCGTAAAACACAGGATTTTTCGTCTAAAAATGTAACAAAAAATGAACCATCAAAAAAAGAACAATAAACTAAAAGATACTAACATTCGGAAAAAGCTTCCCCACTTGGGACCAACCACCTTATGTCCATGTCGATACCCACCTGATTTTATTTCTGTTGGCTGTAAAGACTATGGTGGATCTCATTCAGGCTATAAAGACTATGGTGGATCTCATTCAGGCTATCGAAAGCGACCGCATTGTAGTAGTTACTCGAATGAGACTGTAGAAAAAGATACGTTCAGGTCAGGGTGGCGGTCAGGAGAAACATGGCTGAAAAAAAACATGTTCCAACTGGAACAAAAATACGGGAGTGCCATTCAAGTGTCCAAATGGCTAAACTCGAAACTAAGCCGGGCTGGCCAAAAACACCAAGTGGAGCCGAATTCTCGGTTCCTTGGATTTTTGCACGGTGCCATCGTGGCGCTCAAAACTCTACAAAAGACTAGTATTTGAACCATCGTAAATATAGGAGGAATGTTATGGTTAAACTGCGTTTAAAACGCTGTGGTAGAAAGCACTGTACGACGTATCGAATTATTGCAATCGATGTTCGCTCCCGAAGACAAGGAAGCGAGCTTCGGAAAGTGGGTCTTTATGATCCGATAAAGAAGCAAACACATTTAAATATTCCTGCGCTTCTTTATTTTCTTGAAAGGGGCGCTCAGCCGACCGAAACGGTTCGGGACATTTTAAAGAAGTCGGGGGTTTTTAATCAAGTTAATTCCAATCAAAATCAACTAAAAGGGAATTAATTTACGGAAATAAGAGGGTATAGGCTATCCATTTCAAGACCTTTGCTTTATTGTGTTTATTTATTGACTAAATTCAAGATCTTTTTAGACTTCTGATTTTTGCTTGCTGTAGCGAAACTCCATATAGCGCCGATTTCACCCAAGTTTGTTATTTTATTGACAACAATGCATTGAACAAATATAATGCAGCGGGATAAAGAGATCCTTTTCTAAAAAGGGGATCTCTTTATTTACGTCTCATTGGTTTGGTTTTTGCCTAACTTTAGTTAAACGGGGTTCCTTGGATACACTTTGCTAAACAGATTGTTGATTGAAACCCTGAATAACAAGCATAAGGAAGAATCTATCATTATTTCTGGTTTTGATTTTCTCAAAAGATGTCTTGTATTTGACGCGGAGTTAGTACATTTTCTGTTGCTAATGGATTGGAAACTGGATTTTGATGTTTTAATTTTAATTCATTTGTCGAATCATTTTTTTTTTCATTCTGATTCTATCTACATATTTTTTCTTCTATTCGGGTTGCTAACTCAACGGTAGAGTACTCGGCTTTTAAGTGCGACTCGGATCTTTTACACATTTAGATGAAGCGATGAATTCATCCATACCATCGGTAACGTTTGTAAGACCACGACTGATCCTAAAAGGGAATGAATGGAAAAAATAGCATGTCGTAACAACCAAGAGTTCTGAGAATCTTTTCTTCTTTCCCGAGGGGGACAAAACGTTGTTTTTCTTATTGGCCGGAAGTCAGATAGATTCAATTTAGGGTTGGGTCCAATGGATAAATGGATAGAGCCCTCTGGCTTCAATTACTTTAATGAAATTATAAGGAATGAAAAAGCCACGAGCTCCCACTCATTCCTTTGAATGATTACCCGATCTAATTAGATGTTAAAAATATATTAGTGCCTGAATACGGGTAAGGGCTTATCCGAGAAGCGGATTCTTTATTTTTTCATGAATCCTAACTATTAGCATTTTCCATTCGAGAATGGAGCTGTGTGTGTATAAGAAAGAGTAGATTGATAACAAACTTTCCAAAATCAAAAGAGCGATTGGGTTGCAAAAATAAAGGATTTCGAAACATCTTTGTTATCCTAAAAATGGAATAAAGAAAGGATCGAGAATCCGTTGATAAGTTTCCCCGAGGTATCGCTTCGTTCTCTTACGCGAAAATACCCTGTTTTGACTGTATCGCACTCTGTATCATTTGTGAACTCCCAAAATCCTTTACCTTTGGTTCAAATAGCATTCAAAATGGAGGAATTTCAAAGCTCTTTAGAGCTAGATAGATTACAACAACACGACTTTTTATATCCACTTATCTTTCAAGAGTATATTTATGCACTTGCTCATGATCATGGTTTAACAAGATGCGTTGTCGTGAACAATGCAGATTCTGACAAGAAATTCAGCTTACTTATCGTGAAACGTTTAATTAATCGAATGTATGACCCAAAATTTTGGGTTCATTCTCTGAATGATTGTAAACAGCATACACTTTGGGGGCGCAATAAGAATTTTGATTTTCAAATGATATCCGAAGGATTTTCGGTCATTATGGAAATTCCCTTTTCGCTCCGATTGGTCTCTTCCCTAGCAAAGCACCAAAAGAAAGGGAAAGAGATAGTAAAATCTGCTAATTTACGATCAATTCATTCTATTTTTTCTTTTTTCGAGGACAAAATTTCACATTTAAATTATGTGTTTGATATCCTAATCCCTTATCCAATCCACTTCGAAATCTTAATACAAGCTCTTCGCTACTGGCTAAAAGATGCCTCGTCGTTGCATGTATTACGAGTCTTTCTCCATGAGTTTCCTAATTGGAAAAGTCTTGGTACTTCAAAGAAAGTCAGTCTTTCTTTTTCCGAAAGAAATCAACGATTCTTCTTCTTCTTATATAATTTTCATATATATGAATACGAATCCGTCTTTCTCTTTCTTCGTCACCAATCTTTTCATTTACGATCACCATCTTTTAGCGCGCTTCGTGAACGAATCTATTTCTATGTCAAAATAGAGCATCTTATAGAAACCTTGGGCAGGCCTTTGAACGCTAATCCATGGGTGTTCAAGGACTCTTTCATGCATTATGTTAGGTATCAAGGAAAAGCAATTCTTGCTTCAAACGGTACGTCTCTTTTGATGCACAAATGGAAATATTACTTTGTCAATTTTTGGCAATCTTATTTTGACCTTTGGATTCAACCACGAAGAATTCATATAAACCACTTAGCAAACCATTCCCTTGACTTTCTCGGGTATTTTGCAAGTGTGCAGCGAAAGACTTCACCGATACGTAATCAAATGTTAGAAACTTCATTTGTAATCGAGTATGCTATTCCAAAATTTGATACTAATCTTCCAATGATTCCCCTGATCTCAGCCTTGGCTAAAGCCAAATTTTGTAATATATTAGGGCATCCTATTAGTAAGGCCATTTGGATCGATTTCTCAGATTCTGAGATTATTGACCGATTCGCGCATATATCCAGAACTCTTGCTCATTATTATAGCGGGTCTTCAAAAAAAAAAACTTTGTCGCGAATAAAGTATATCCTTGAACTTTCTTGTGCTCGAACTTTAGCTCGTAAACACAAAAGTACTGTACGGGCTTTTTTGAAAAGATTCGGATCAGAATTATTCGAAGAATTCTTTACGGCAGAAGAAGAAGTTCTTTCCTTGACCTTTCCAAGAGCTTCTTTGCGGACGTTCCATCAAAAACGGGTTTGGTATTTAGATATTATTTGTATCAATGAGTTGACGAATCATGACTGATTCGGTATGAAAGCGCGGAACTCGAAATTTTGATTAGAATTGGCGCTACTAAATAGCAATAAGGAAGAATTAGCAAAAGTTTTCCGTATTACTATTCTGAAATTGACTTGTAAGAAGGGTCTAAGTCTTTCACTTTTTGTCTAATGGCGGAACTGAATTTTCGATGTCTACAGAGGGAAAGCCGTGTGCAATGAAAAATGCAAGCACGGCTTGGGGAGAGGTTGTTACTTATTGCATCAGTAACATTATCGACTCCATCCGACTAGTTCCGGGTTCGAATCCCGGGCAACCCATAGTTAGGTCGTGCAAAGTTATTACTTCTTTACTCAGTAAAGTCGCAGAAAGTAGAATTCTGTATAGACATTTTGATTTCGTGAATACGGCAAGCGAAGACTACCTTTGCTAGGTTTAGGTAACGGTATAAAAAAAATTCCTATTTTGGAGTGTTGACACTCTTTCCAACGAAACGTAGTAAAACGAATCGTTTTGCAACCTTATAAATATGGCCGGTTATTACTCTATCCAGATGATAGAGTATTAGATTCGAGTGGGTTTAGGTGCGATCGGCGTTTTCAATTTTAACCGCACTCGTGTTAGAATTGTAACGTCGAACATTCGCTCGGATTTTAGAATGGATAAGGTTATAGGGCTATACGGACTCGAA